CCCGAATCAGACAAAGGGGGGTAAGGTCCTATTGAGTTCTTACTCTTCGGGTAAGGCTTTGTTTGATCTATTCCATAACATAAAAAAAGTTGGAAATTCATCCAGTCAACATAATCATAATATTAGATTCATAGAAATGATAAAAGGATGCTTTGTTTCTGATGATGTTTTTGAAAAATGGAATCCCTTGATTGATTCATAGTATCTGTTCCGCCATAGTATGAGGGCCCCTTCCGAAACAAGAAGAAAGAAGGAATCAATTGATTTTTTGGATGACACAGGATTTCTACAGATGAGACATCCTGCAAACCATTTCTATACTAATTGAATTGAACCTTACTCTACTCTATTCTATAAAAATAAAATTTCATCAAATAAAAAAAGACTCTTAATGTTCCGGTTGAAAGGGGAAAATCTTGGATTTTTGCACATATCCAAATCCTTATTTATTATCTCATCTTAAAATTTTATTTTTTTTTTTTACTTGAAATTTGATAAGTTCGTTGAAGAAGTTCTATTTGTTTACTAAGCCATCCCCCTTTTTTGTTTGTCCGCCACTTCTTATGAATCTAAAGAAAGAGGTTCCGATAGACCTGGAAAAGAAAACAGTAATCTTTGACGAACAAGATCAAGAATCATTATTATTTCGACACAAGAAAAGGGCGGAAAATTCCTTTTCTTGTGTCGAAAATTAGGAAGACAAGTAATCCCTCCCAGAATCATTCTTTCATTTATCCCTTGCCGCGTATTCTCTTCCTACTTAATGTTATGCCGCCTATTGTCTATTAGAATTCGATTCTATTAGATAGAAAAAACTATTGATGCATTCCATGGCATTTACAATCTGGCAATAAGAAGCGTCACACCGCTCCAATTTGGATTGAAAAAAAAAAAGGGGGGGGAGGGTCAAGTAGTCTTCTTCGCAATATACATACTATTACTAGGAATGGGATACAAGCAATTCCCGGCATCTCGCAGAAAAGCAGTATAAACAAAGCAAGACAAGGGGCTTTCCATATTTTTTTGGATCATACATAATTGCATTGATCAACAATAATTCGGCCCTTTTTACCAACTTGATGAATCCGTGGATCTAGAAATTCATTTCGTACAATTGAACCTTCTCAAACTGTTTCTTTTTGAGAACCAAAAAGATTTGTGCTAGGATAACAGATGCCAAGAAGAACAACAAACCTTGGACACGTAATGGATCTTGAAGTACTATTTCTGCATCTCCCTGACCAAATCCACCCACATTGGGATTACTCGTTAATGGCTGATCAAGCTTGATGGATTCACCCTCTGAAACAAGAAGTTCTGGTCCTGGAGGTATAATATCAACCACTTGGTGTCCATCCGATGCATCGGCTATGCTTATTTCATATCCCCCTTTTTCTTTACGTACTATTCTGCTTACTATACCTGCTGCTGTAGCATTATAGACTGTATTGTTACTCTTGCTCCCGTCGGGATAAATCTGACCCCTTCCCCTGTTCCCGCCTACGTATATGGGATATTTTAAGAAGTGAACGTCTTTCTTAGTAGAAGGGTCCGGAGAAAGAATGGGAAAGACGATTTCACTATATTTCTGACCAGGAACAGGACCCACTACAAGAATATTTCTTTTAGTGGGGCGATAGCTCTGAAAAGACAGATTGCCCATCTTTTCTTTCAGCTCGGGAGAAATACGATCGGGGGGAGCTAATTCGAATCCCTCGGGTAAAATAAGGACAGCCCCCACATTCAAAGCCCCCTTTTTACCATTAGCAAGAACTTGTTTCAGTTGCATATCATAAGGGATTCTAACAACTGCTTCAAATACAGTATCAGGAAGCACAGCTTGTGGAACCTCAATATCCACGGGCTTATTAGCTAAATGGCAATTGGCACATACAATACGCCCGGTTGCTTCTCGTGGATTTTCATAACCCTGCTGCGCAAAAATAGGATATGCATTTGAAATAGATGTCCGAGTTATTACATATATCATGATCAATACGGAAATGAATCGAGTCATCTCTTTCTTTACCCAGGAAAAGGTATTTCTATTTTGCATGGTCCAATAATTGATCCCGGAAATTTCTACAATAAATTAGGTAGGTAGCTAGCATAGTTCCCTATCCATGATTCTGCCATTGTACTGGAATAATTGTACTGAAGTATAGTAGGAATCCCCTGGGCGGGTAGAAGTATAAAGAGTGAGTAAGCTTCAAAACGGTTTGTTTATGTACGAAGTAGCATCATGATTTGATTGATATCAGCAGATCAAATGAGTTCTTCATTCATTCATTGAATGATAAATCACTACAAGTGAAGGAGATACACGATTTAAATAATGGAAGATCCAATATTTCAAAATTGTATCTAGAATGACTGGAAAAGTGGAAACAAGACCAGATATAATTTGATCGTTATGAGCAAATCCAAAATCTTTGTAGACCGAACCAATCATTAGTTCCCACCCCCGGGGTGAGTGGAATCCGATACATAAATCAGTTAATAAAAGAATAGAAAAAGCCTTTATTGTGTCGCTTAAGTTATAGAGGAATTCCTGAACCCAAGAATTCAGAATGACAAGTTCTTCATTACCCAGAATAGAATAACCACTTAGAATAGCAAAACAGATTATATTTGTCGAGAAATCCAAAATGATATGGATATGATCTTCGTTGTGCATTTTGACCAATTGCATCGTCTCTTTGTGGATTCCTATACGAAGCTTTTGTATCTGTGTCTCCGGGTACTCTTTTATCATTTCATCCAACAGGAATAGTTGTTCTAATTCTATGAATCTTTCTAGAACGTTCTTTTCTTGAATATCATTCAAAAAAGTTTCGGATTGTCCGGTATTCCACCAATTAGTAACCCAAGGTTCCAGACTTTTATTAAATGAGAGAGAGATCCACCAGGGCAAAAAGACTATAGATGCAAGATACGGGAGGGGAGTCAATGCTTTCTTTTTTGACACTTTTCATCTGTGAATTGTTAATGAACCCGCTTCATTCGCCGACTCTATCTGATCCGATATTTCTATGAAGCATGAGTTCTATAACAAGGTATGGAACCTATGGATCTATTCCTTTTTTTTTTTTTTGAATTGTTTAGTCCTTGGATCTAGAAAGAATATAGAAATAGAATAAGGGCCCGTTTCGAATGAAGAAATAATCAAATACTTTTCCCAGATATCTCAGTTGGTCAAATTCGAACCAATTCTATCTTCATTTGTTCTTTCGATGAATGCCCAAAAGAACCGCTTGAAATAATGAATATTATTTTGATTTCGAGACGAAAGAACTCCCCTCAATTATTTTTTCGAAATTTTCACTGGCTACCCACGACCCAGGAATAGTTGAGGGGATATTTCTGAAAAATATTAATGATGAAATCCGAAATAGGTGACAAAACGAGAGAGAAATTGGATAGTTATGAGAGATCTAAACGTTTGGTTATCCAGGAGCTAAAGAAAGGATCAAAAAAGAAACATCGATTGACAAAAGAAAGATAATTAACGAGATATGATACATCTGTATCTAATGTATTAATCCAAAGTATTGGCCCTAAAAAGAGAAATTATGTATTCCGAAATGCTCTGATATGTGTGATGAATACATACTTATTCTACTTGTTACTAGTAGAATTGAGTTCTATATGCAGAAAAAGGAGTTTTGGTCGATCAAAATTGCTTCTTATTATGGTTGTTCCGTATACGTCCGCCTGCTTTATTCTATGGGCCACAGAAGGATTACCAACGGAACGGGGGAAATAGAATCTAACATGTTTTGCTCGAATGAACGTTCCGAAGAAGCTTCAGTTATATTTAAAAGGGGGTTCCTGGGTCCCTTCCCTCATGCTGAGAAAGCATTAATTCCCTTCATTTCAAAATACTTCAATTGGCACGCGCAAGAAATAGGCCAATTCAGCAGCTTTTTGTTCAATTTCTCGTGGAGTAAAATTTTCGTCAGTACGGGTCAAGGGAATGGCGCCCTGGCCTCTGATTTCCATATAAAGGACACGTCGAGGATAAAGACCCTCTTTAACTTCCATTCTGATCGATTGAATCTCTCTCATAAGGAATCGAAGGAAGATGCGACGATTTATTCCAGGAAATCCCCAACGAAAAATACACACTATTCCTTCTTTTCTATCGAATCGATCATAACCGCTACCTACATTCCACGAAATTGTGCACCACAAATAGGAACTAATGAACAGACCTGCGATCCCATAGAAAGACATCACGATTCCTTGGGGAAAAAAAATGATTTGCTGAGACGGGAATAAAGATATCAGATTCCTACCAAGATAACTGGAAGTTCCAACCAATAGGAATCCTAGTGAACCTAAAAAAAGGATACAGGCCCAGCAGAAATTACTTGTTTTTCGAGATCCCGTTATAAGTTCTATCCATATACGTTCTGATCGATAGTTCATACTAGATCCAGTTGCATCCTATTGGAATTGAGAGAAGAGAATAAGCCAAATGAATTTGATTTTACTTTTTTTATTTTGCTCCCGAAGTAACTCTCATCAACTAGCACTATTATGACGCGAACTATTAGGAGTAATTCATCAAATTGGTTAGATATAAAATAATAACATCCCCTTCGTATAATACCACCACTATGTATATCTACATAATATAGATACGTTAACTTTCTATTTCAGATATCCGCTCTGATCCATTTTAAAACAGCTATCCCCCCATATACATGCATTTATCCATATATAATGTATCCGCATGTATAATCACTTTTTTATTTGTGCCCGGAGGGAGCCACATGTCGTATCATATTCCACTAAATGGATATCCCTATTATGATCCAAGTCCAAGTGTTGAAATAAATTGATGAAATTTTGTCCTATCAGGTCTAAACAATCTTGTTTTTTTGAACATGAAGAGATAAAGAAGCCATTGCAATTGCTGGAAACACTAAGCCCACTAAAGGCACAAAAATAGAGGGTAAATTGAAATCTGTCATAGAATGGGTGCCTCGATTTAATATTTGTACCTGTTATAAAGATATTTTATCTTATGATAAGTATATCTATTATAAGTATTATTAAGTATATAATAAGTGCAAGGAATGTAGAGCTAAATAAGTGTATCTATTCACCTTTCTACAAGAAATAGATGGATGATAATCCGCTTTATTATTCTTGTTCTACCGCCCTTATCTTCTAATAAAGAGTTTCTTACGAGTTTCCTAAGGATTTGTTAGAATCCGATCCAACAGGAATTCATAGTCAAAAGTGTAGGTCCTCGGGAGATATAAAAATATGCAACACTTCCCTTATAGATTTGACTTATTCTATATATATTAATACGATATATATTAATATGAAAGAAGGGAACATGAAATTCTTTTGATTTTTTTTCCCAATTCCATTCCGCGGAAGGAAGAATTCACTCTTTTCCTCCTGATAGGGGGTTCCTGATTACTAATCATGAATAGGGGTAGGATAAAAAATCTGTATCAAAAAAAGTAATTATCCGAAACTTCCTATAGAACTTATGTTACCAAAGAAAACTCCACTCTTCTTATTTTGACTTTGATTCCGATGAACTAAAGTTCGCTACAAATAACTGAGCCTAGCGCTCTACTTGAATTTTGATTCAAGGGAAAGAAACCGTGTAGCTGAAATAATTCACTCAGAACACCTTTTAAAGGATTACGTGGTACGATTGGATCAAATAAGCCCTTATGGAATAAATACTCAGCTGCTTGTGAACCGTCAGGTACTGTCTTATTCAATGTTTGTTCAATTACTCTTTTCCCCGCAAATGCAATGTAGGCATTGGGTTCAGCAATAATAATATCTCCCAACATACCAAAACTGGCCGTTACTCCGCCGGTTGTAGGAGATGTAAGGATTGATACATAGAATAACTTTTTATTGAATTGATAATCATATAAAGCGGAAGATATTTTAGCCATTTGCATCAAACTCAAACTTCCTTCTTGCATGCGTGCTCCTCCAGAAGCACACACCATAATAACAGGTAGAGATCTATTAGCAGCATATTCGATCAACCGGGTGATTTTCTCGCCTACTACGGATCCCATACTACCCCCCATGAACTGAAAATCCATAACCCCAATGGCTATGGGAATCCCATTTAGTTGACCTATGCCTGTTTGAACAGCCTCAGTTAAACCTGTCTTTCTTTGATACGAATTGATACGATCTCTATAAGGTTCCTCTTCCGAGTGAAATTCAATGGGGTCAATAGAGACCATGTCTTCGTCCATAGGATCCCAAGTGCCCGAATCAACCGAAAGTTCGATTCTATCTGAACTACCCATTTTCAAATGATATCCACATTGTTCACAAATATTCATTTTTGACCTAAAAAATTTCTTATAATTTAATCCATAACAATTTTCGCATTGAACCCATAAATGTCTGTATTTTTTATTTCCATCGAAATCATTAGATCTTCCTCTTATATTGAAATCACTGCCATTACCGCCAGTTCTTATACTAGAACTCCCCCTGTCACTATCACTTACACTTTCACCACTACAAATGTAACTATAAATATAACTGTAAATGTGATTGTCGCTACCACTCGAAATGTACTTATCAATACTGATTTCAGAACGAAGATAACTATCAATGCAACTATTAATGTGATTATTCCAACTATACGTAGTATCATACATATAATGATCATAGTAGCGATTGTCACTCTTAGACCCGCTATTCAGATAACTAGAAAAAGCAGTTTCTAGTTCACTCAGAAAAGAACTATCATTGTCAATCTCAAAAACCCGATTTTCAATATCAAAATATACGGAATAACTGTTACCATTACTATCCCTAACTAAAAAAGTGTCATCAGAGATGAAACTCCAAATGTCCCTGACACCGAAAAAATGATCAACATTACTGCAACTATTACTTTCGCGCCAACCATGATTATGATTGTTTTTATTCGTATCATTTAGAATAGGATCTTCACTTCCACTGGTATTTCCAACAGGACGACCAAGACTGTCCATTGATTTACCTAGCCCACACCTGTGTTCTAACTCCTCGTTAGACAACATTGAATTGAACCACCGTTTTCCCATAGATCCTTCCTGCCCCCTATTTGAAAATACAATAAATGAATAGTCATTCGACGAAAAATCATTTTACTATTTCATTTCCTATCGGAATACGCATATAGATCCAATCACTAGGATTATTAACTAATAACGAGTAACTATTGAACGAAAGAAATGATTTTGTGGGAGTCGGGAGTATCAATTCACTATATATGATGGAACCTTTTCTTCAATTATTATAAATAGAAGATAGGTTTCTCCCATGTTGTGTACAAACTCTCATCGAAAAGATAAATATTTGTTCCCTCCTAGGAAGGATTCATTTTCGTATAATCTCGTATAATAATAAGTTTCTAATGCAACACGGAATGAAAAGGACAATATACAGGATGAGTAGAAGAAGTTGTGACCCTTGGCTCGATCTATGGTCCGAAACAACGGGATAGAA